AATAAGTATCAATACGCAACGGGGGCTAGTACCATTTTCTATGAGTGAATGCGTGCATATTTCGCCCTATTCGTAATAATTTGACTTTATTCGTTTTTATGACCTTTTTTTTTGAATCTATGGATAAAATAAATACGATAAAAGCCAATATTCTAAAGACAAAAAAATCATATTGTTACGTTTCCACATCAAAGTAAAATATAGTACTTAGTTCTTTTTTCTTTCAATTAATGCCTATTGGTGTTCCAAAAGTACCTTTCCGAAGTCCTGGAGAGGAAGATGCATCTTGGGTTGACGTATAGTGCGACTTGTCAGATATATTGGGTCATATGGGATTTCCCCGTTCTCTCCCACAATCGAGATATCCTCCGTTTCGCCCAATAAAGATTCATTGAATCATCAAAAGTTTGGAGCGTGAAGTACAATTAGATCCATTTTGGGAGGATTCATATTACTATTATCAATTAGAATAATTTATGGTTGTCTTGGTTGGACTAAAAAAAGAAAAAATTAAGTATCCAGGCTCCGTTTAGAAAACCCCAACTGAATTGGTAATATATCTATGATTATGAGTTCTATCAGAAATGATTCAACCGAGTTGATCTTAAATTGTTAATGAACAAACTCGGTAGAAGTGAATTGAAAAAGTAGAAAGTCATAACAAAAAGAAATGGTAATGCGGGAGTGCTTGTCCTATATGTGCAAATCCAAATCGGGCGAATCTTTACCCGGAGTAGAGCATAAACCTAAAAAGACGAAAGAGACCCACTCAGGAACAAGAGAATACCATCGCGATTAGGATTGAATCTCGATGAAACAATACATCAATGAGAAGTTAATTCAATAAGTCAATAAGTTTAGTGATTTTATTTTTCTTTTTTATTATAGTAAAAAGAAAACCCGTCTTTATTGAAGAAGACAAAACCCTCTCGTTAGAAGTCAGAAAGAACCTAAAAGAAAGAGGACTGGAATCCATACATTGATTTCTTTTGTTTTCACAATTTTTTTGAACCGTATGCATCAAAAGACGCGCGTACGGTTCCTAAGGGCTACAATTGTACCCTAATCAACCGACTTTATCGAGAAAGATTACTTTTTTTAGGACAAGCAGTTGATAGCGAGATCTCAAATCAACTTATTGGTCTTATGATATATCTCAGTATTGAAGATGATAACAAGGATCTGTATTTGTTTATAAACTCTCCCGGCGGTTGGGTAATACCCGGAGTAGCGATTTATGATACTATGCAATTTGTACGACCAGATGTCCATACAGTATGCATGGGGTTAGCCGCTTCAATGGGATCTTTTATCCTGGTCGGAGGAGAAATTACCAAACGTCTAGCATTCCCTCACGCTTGGCGCCAATGATTTAAGAGAAAAAAGAAGACTATGCCTTCGCCCTATGAAATATGAATATATATTAAGTAATAATAGCATGGCACTTCGAATTCGATATGATAAACTTTTGCATTGTTTTTTTTTTCAAAACTTTTGCATTGTTTTTTTTTCAAAACATTAGATTATGTATCGAGAGAGTAGTATGGGAGACAGGGTATTTCCGATTTTCTCTTATTTATCGGGAGCCCTGCTCAGCGTCACAAACCCTTTTTGTTCACACCGTAAGGCTCTAAAAAATATTTATATTATGCAAGGAGTGCGAAAAAAACAAGATTTTTTCTTTGATTGTCTCAAAAAGAAACTTTGGGATTGCTGAATCACAAACAAAAAACAATAAAAATTAATATATTAATATTAATATATAAGGCAACGGAGCCATCATAGTAGTTTTTAACTATTCCAAATCCAAAAGGAAGGGTGGCAATTTGATCATTTAACCCACGAGGGTCTGGTATATTTTACTTTTCTCTTTCTTGGAAGGTAAAGGTCAATTTTATTGTAAAGCCGTATGCATATGCAATGGACCAAAGATGCCCGTACGGTTGTTCAATTCTATCTTTTTTCCCATTATATTAGTCTTTATCTTTCTTCTCTCTTCGCTTCGTCGTGCGAGATAGAGAGAAACTTTTTATTATGTTATATCATCAATCAGGGTAATGATCCATCAACCTGCTAGTTCGTTTTATGAGGCACAAACGGGAGAATTTATCCTGGAAGCGGAAGAATTGCTGAAACTGCGTGAAACCCTCACAAGGGTTTATGTACAAAGAACAGGCAAACCCCTATGGGTTGTATCCGAAGACATGGAAAGAGATGTTTTTATGTCAGCAACAGAAGCACAAGCTTATGGAATTGTTGATCTTGTAGCGGTTGAATGAAAATAAGACGGATTTCACACAAATCCGCGATTTGAGATTTTATCTATGATTTTACTATTCTAATAAATGGAAGTAATTCATAATTATCCGGTTAGGATCAATCTAAACCAGCCCATTATGTATACAATTCAGCATGCCAACTATTAAACAACTTATTAGAAATACAAGACAGCCAATCAGAAATGTCACGAAATCCCCCGCTCTTCGGGGATGCCCTCAAC